CAATTAAAAGAAACGCAAAAGTAGTAAATTAAAAAAGTTTTGGACCGGGAATTTCTTGGATCTTCGAAAAGAAGACTTTCTAAGTTTTAAAATGAAAAATGATATAGATTCTAAATAATTCAAATCGATATTTCTTTCTCATTTGTACTTGTATGATATATCCCCCAAGACTTGTAGATAATAAGAAAAGAAATTCTAGTTTGTAAAAGCGTAGGATGAATGAAAAAAGATAATGAATTCTTGAATAACTAAAAAAAAAAAAAAAAAAAGGTAAGGTGTCAAACAGACTTTTTGGGGGAGTAGAGTTGGGGATAGAGGGACTTGAACCCTCACGATTTTAAAAGTCAACGGATTTTCATTTTACTATAAATTTCATTGTTGTCAGTATTGACATGTAGAATGGGACTCTATCTTTATTCTCGTCCGATTAATACGTTCCACCAAGGATCTATCAGACTATGAAGTGAATCATTTGATCAACACAAGGTAGTGAACTCCATTTGTTAGAACAGCTTCCATTGAGTCTCTGCACCTATCCCTTTTTTCTCGCTTTCTAAACTCTGGTTTGTTCGCGTAAACCAGGATTTGGCTCAGGATTGCCCATTTTTAATTCCAGGGTTTCTCTGAATTTGAAAGTTATCACTTAGTAGGTTTCCATACCAAGGCTCAATCCAATTAAGTCCGTAGCGTCTACCAATTCCGCCATATCCCCCTTTTTGCTTTGAAATTAGGATCTCATTATGATGTCTTTCCACTTTTTCTTATGCCGAAACTTTGGAATTCATTACATATAGATACTTAACATATAGATACTTATTTTATTTCTTTGGTATCTTCTTTCATTTTTTTTTAGCCCCATCCATATTGATTTAGTCTAATCAACAAAGATTCTATCATTTTTGTATTTGCAATTCAATATGGTTATATATTACATAACATATATATGTTCTTCCTTTTCTAATCTTTGTCTTAAATTTGAAGAAATAGTCGAACGGTCGATTCTTTTTTTTTTTTTTACTTCTATGATTTTTTTACTTCTATGAAAAGAAATTTATAATTATTATTAAAACTTAGAATTCTACAATGTTCAATGGAAAAAGATTATAAGTCTACTTCGTAGATTTGAAATTCGAATAATTCTAAAAAATTCTATTCGAATATTCATTTCGAATATTAATTCTAATTAATTCTATAATATTAGAAATAAAATAAAAAGACAAAAAGTATAAAATAATAATAATAGCATGAGGTTAGAACAAAAAAAACAAGAATTTCAAATCAGATATTATTTAACTTAAAATAAAAAAAAAAATTCTGATCTAATTAAGATTTTCTTATTTAGAAACTAATGAAATCAAAATTAGAAAGTCGATATATTGCTATATTCTATTAATATTCTATTAATTATAATTAATTAAGGTTATGTTTTATTTATTTAATGATAGTCACTATTTATTTGAGCTATATTCTGTTCTAGAATATATAGAATATTATTAATTCTAAATAGATAAGGAAAAATATGAATAGAATAGTTAATTGATACGATCTAGTAGTTTAGTGAATTTGTATGCATGCGCTATCTTATTTGAGCCCGCTTAGCTCAGAGGTTAGAGCATCGCATTTGTAATGCGATGGTCATCGGTTCGATTCCGATAGCCGGCTTTTCCATTTTTTTTTTTTTTTTTTTTTTTTTTTTTTTTTTTTTACATTATTTTTAATGTATTTTCAAAATAAAAGAAGATTGAAAAGACTTCTTTCACCTTTTTCCAAGAGTTACCACGCCATTTATATTATGTCATATAAACTTCCATAAGGAATATATATTGGGTAAAAGAGTTAGATCTTTGCAAAATAAATCAAGAGAATAAAGGAAAATTTTTGTGATTTATTTGATTTATATATATTGTATATACAATAAAAAAAATCTGTATATTGAGAGAATATATCTTCTGACTCTTTGTATTCCAATAGTTTATTGGAGTGGATTTAACGTCATTTATCATTATCATTTAGTTCAGTTTTAATTTTGTTTAGGTTTGTACAATTTCAATAAAAAAAGGAGTCTTTATGTCACGTTACCGAGGGCCTCGTTTTAAAAAAATACGCCGTCTGGGGGCTTTACCGGGACTAACTAGTAAAAGGCCTAGGGCAGGAAGCGATCTTAGAAACCAATCACGCTCCGGAAAAAAATCTCAATATCGTATTCGTTTAGAAGAAAAACAAAAATTGCGTTTTCATTATGGTCTTACAGAACGCCAATTACTTAAATATGTTCGTATCGCCGGAAAAGCCAAGGGGTCAACAGGTCAAGTTTTATTACAATTACTTGAAATGCGTTTGGATAACATTCTTTTTCGATTGGGTATGGCTTTGACTATTCCTCAAGCGCGCCAATTAGTTAACCATGGACATATTTTAGTTAATGGTCGTATAGTTGATATACCAAGTTATCGCTGCAAACCCCGAGATATTATTACAGTGAAGGATGAACAAAACTCTAGAACTTTGGTTCAAAATCTTCTTGATTCATCTGCCCCCGAGGAATTGCCAAACCATCTGACTCTTCACACATTCCAATATGAAGGGTTAGTCAATCAAATAATAGATAGGAAATGCGTCGGTTTGAAAATAAATGAATTGCTTGTCGTAGAATATTACTCTCGACAGACTTAATAAACCTAACTTAAGTAAAAAAAATAACTAAAAACAAGAGTTCGGACAACTCCCCTTTGCCCTCTTTTTTGATTAAAAATAAAAAGGCACAAGGTAAGGGATTTTGTCGGGGAATCTTTTTCCTATTCATGTATCATAGATTGGTAGGGAGGTTTGGATCCCTTGTTTGCTCTTCCCAGCATTTTCCATATCAAAGAAATCTAGATTTTATATCTATTCTTTTTTATTTGATTTGATACATTGTGGTCAATCACGTAAGATTGGTGAATTAGTTGAAAGTACGGAAAGAGAGGGATTCGAACCCTCGGTAAACAAAAGTCTACATAACAGTTCCAATGTTACGCCTTCAACCACTCGGCCATCTCTCCGACATCAGGATTATGACTGAGTACCTGGGTGAATAGCGAGTTATTCATCAATGTTTTTTAGATTATGGTTAATAGATACCTTTTTTGACCGGAAAAAATTGGAAGTAGATAGAAGGTTTTTTATTTTAACGAGTCCGCTTTTATGTTAGTTCGTACTACACAATTCCTTTGTTTGTGAGAAAATTTTCTCACAAAAGAAAAGGTAAAGGAAATAAAAAGAGTTATAGAATGGATTACTACCTATGCCAAGATCGCGTATAAATGGAAATTTTATTGATAAAACCTTTACAATTGTAGCCGATATCTTATTACGAGTCATTCCGACAACGTCCGGAGAAAAAGAGGCATTTACTTATTACAGAGATGGTGCGATTTGATTATCATTATTTTTTTTTTTCTCGCCGATTTTGAATAGAAAGAAAAACGAGTATTGAAAAAAATCTACGCTTTTGAAGGTGAAGTTTATAATAAAAAAAAAGCAATCCCTTCTGTCATGTATCCACGATTAATGCAGCCTTAGATGCTTCAATTGTGAATTCTAGTATTGAGCAAAAGGTTTTTACCTATGGTTCCCATATTACAGATCAATCCTACTACACTAATACAATATACGAATAGGAGGCATAGGGGAAGAAGCACTACGCCGAGAAATCAACAACACGAAAACTTTCTTAAAAATGATTCCTTTTCTTTCTTCTTCTTCTTTGGGATTGGGACTAATTCAAATGGTTGGAACAATAAACATCCATCTCGTTCGTACTTTGGATACCCATATAACCATTGAAGACTGTTGAAGTGACTAATTCCTGGAAATTTAGGGGCGTAGAGAACAAAGAAATTTTTAGAGTTTCCTTTTTTATTTTTATCTAGCATGAACCCACTTGGTAGTAAGAAAAGATCTTTTGCAAGAAGGTTGGCTAGGGATTTCTTGGAAAAACATTAGCCCCACTTAGTTCATAATGACATCAAATTTTTCCATATATTATTTTCATTATGCACCAAAGGAGGAGCCGTATGAGATGAAAATCTCACATACGGTTCTGAAACGGAGAATTCGTTAAAGCGAATGACGACCGTAACGGATGTCGGCTCAATCTGAAGGAAATTATGCGGAAGCATTACAGAATTATTATGAAGCTATGCGACTAGAAATTGACCCCTATGATCGAAGTTATATACTCTATAATATAGGCCTTATCCACACAAGTAATGGGGAACATACCAAAGCTTTAGAATATTATTTTCGGGCATTAGAACGAAACCCCTTTTTACCACAAGCTTTTAATAATATGGCTGTGATCTGTCATTACGTGCGACTATCTCCACTATAGAAAAAAAGAACGGACCTAGGTCAATGAAATACTAGAAACACAAAAAAAGGGCTTTCTACATAAGCATCGTCCAAAACGATTTTTTATCAGCTGTAGCAAATAAAGAAACTTCATAGATCGAAATATGAAGTGAAGACTAGATATGCCTAAATACTTTCTTTCTATGGATAAAAAAAGATTTAATTGATAGAGGAAGCACCGTAAAGATCAATTGGAAAGGTTTTGGACCGATACAACAAGAGCTGTTTATTTATATCATAATATGAGATAAATCTTAGGAATCTACTTATGTAATAGAGTGGATCCCCTAAGGTATTGAGCAGCGGTGTAGCATCAGATCCTAAAGACAGTAAGTCTTTTTCTTTTTTATGAAGTATTAAAAAAAGTATTTTTCAAAGATTCTATATAAATTTTTATATGAAAGCGGGATAGTTACCTTTCAGAAAATTCTACTATCTAATAACAGTGGACATACCTTTTTTTTCTGAAGGTAGGAAAAAAGATAAAACTTATATTTTTAATTAATATATTAATTAAATCAAAACGAAAGTTTGAAACTCATGTAATTACTCTCTTTTGTTTAATCCAAGAAAAACCGAATATCTATAAGAAATCTGATTCAATTAGA